TAAAATGAGGTCTGCTTGCCTAGGACTCGACCTTGGTACTAATCCATAACGATCAAAGTCGAATCGTGAGCCTATTAATGAAGCAAATTCAATGAAACAACAACTGGTACCATAGAGAAGAGGCCATAAACTGGAAAGTCTTGACCAATTCGAAAGATCATTCAATGTAGTTGAAATAACTGAATTAGGGGATGTTTGGTCAAGTAATGGAAAATCAATCAAATTCATAACTGTCTCAATGTAATCTTTTCCTTCTTTTTTCTTTTTTTGATTGTCTGAATATTCAGCTAAGACCATTCCAATGCTCCTTTTCGCCATGCATAAACTGAACCAACAATTAGGATAAGCACGAAAATTAAAGCTTCTATAAATACGGATACACCCAATACATCGAAACTCATTGCCCATGGATAAAGAAAGACCGTTTCAACATCAAAAACAACAAAAACTAGAGCAAACATGTAATAGCGGATTCGGAATTGTACCCAAGCGTCTCCCATGGGTTCTATACCTGATTCATAACTAGAGAGCTTCTCTGGTCCTTCATTAATCGGAGCTAAAACTCCGGAAATTACAAATGCCAAGATAGGAATAGCACCTGATATTATTAGAAATGCCCAGAAAATATCATATTCGTGAAGCAGAAACATAAATATTACTCCTATTAATGTGGAATAGGCTGAATTATTCGATTTGAATTGAAATTGTCAATTCATCCAGAACTTCTTAGGCGAAAAAAGAAAATTTTTTGATCAAACCCGCATAGTTTAGAGTTTGTTTTCTATAGGGCATGTCTTGTTTAAAGATTCATACAACGGAACCCCACTTATATTTATTTTGCATTTAGATTCCATTTACATATAGTGTAGATATAGGATGCTCTTACACAAACAAAACTCTCTTACTTTGTCTCGGTTTCTCCCTAAAAACAAAATATAATAAAGTAATTAAATACAAATACTAAAATAGTATATAAATATACTCTAACTATAATAGTAATAAATAATACTACTAATATCTATCATATTAGTATAACTATGTTTTTGTTTTTATAGTTTAGTTAATTTTATTTCGAATTTCCAATGGAATTCATATATATTTATATTATATATTTATAATTTATATTCGAATTTCATTTCCATTGGGGTAAAATGACTAGGGATTTCTAGCATATTCTACTTGAAGTATTCTTTTCATTAAAATCCAGGTAGAAAATCGTTGCTTCTATTGATTCGATAGGAATACATAAACATAATCTAATACATCGAACGATTCTATTCTATTTTATCTCCCTTCTTTGATCCTAGATTTCATCTCTATTTTCCTTACTTTATTGATTTGATTCAATCCGTTGAGTTGCGAGGAACCTTTACATATAACAACTCATATCTTTCTATACCAAAAAAATTAGAAACTTGGAATCTGTACTATACTCGCGGATCCTCTCAGAAATAAAAAGAATCGAGTACTAAAGAAAGACCGCGATTTGGGAAGAACAAAAATACTTGTTACGGCAATAACACTTAGTAAGACCAACCGACGGGTTGGGTTTCGCTACAAAAGGGGTTTGTTTTGGAGCAAACTTACACTACACAATGAAAGATAGCACAGAGTGATAGAATCAGTCATCAGTGGAATCATAAATGATCTACATAAGATACTTCTAATAGAAAAGAAAGAATCACACATTGTTGAACAATTCGATAGACCAAATCCCAAAACCGACCCAACTCATAGAATACAGAAGAAGGAACATTGATACATTAGGGACCAATTCATTATCTCTGCATTATATTTGAAACAACCAATTTGATTATTGTTCGGCCAAAAACTAATTAGTTGGAGTCGGGGGACTTCTACAAATACAAGACCAACAAAAGAATAGGTACTAGATCCGTGTAACTTAAGTATTGTATTCGACTTGATTGGGTCAGAATGCAGTTTTTAGACAGAATCATGTCATGATTTTCACTTCATAAATTGACTGAGATTGGGTATACCAAAACAAAAATATATCAGTAACTTTTTGATCATGGACAGGAAAAAAGTCATATGTAATTCATCCATGAAGATTAATGAAAAAGGATAGGTATTTTATCCTAGATTTTGCAAATAGCGATTGGATCTGTTGGAATGAATTATTGTTTTTATTTTACTGTCCTTATGTATTGACATGGGCATGTGGTAATGCTTTCATTTCTATGGATAAAGGAACCTGTCAGTCCATAAACAAGTACTCATGAAGAAATGAAAACTATACTAAACTAAAATAGAATGTCTATACAAAAAAAAATGAAATGTGTTAGGGCTATACGGACTCGAACCGTAGACCTTCTCGGTAAAACAGATCAAACTGATTATTATCAAAATGATTCGAACTGTTTCAAAGACCCAACATGCATTTTGTTGCATTGGGCTCTTTCATCAACTGATTAATGTAAAGATCAGTTAGTCCACCATATTTTTTCTTTACAGGAAGATAATAAGATGGCTCCATGTG